ACCTTTTGAACCTTATTAACCAAAGAGATACGACTTTGCACTATAGTTAGCTCAGCACCAATCAGGAATGCCCAAGGAATTCCAAGAATTCTTGTTATACATTTGTTCCAAGTCTCAATCCTCTTTTCGAGATTCATCGATATTGAATCAATCGAACGCACTTCTAACACCTGTTCCACTTTTGGAAGACCTTGCGTTATATCACCAGATCTTGATTTTTCATATATAAATGTAACTAATGTATCTCCTTCGTAAAGGATTTCCCCATAATGTCCATGAACAGTTGCTCCTGGAGTAGCCAAATAAGGCTTAGCTGATCGTATTACCACAGAGTCAACTTGAAGAATTAGAACTTGACCCGATTTTAAATGCGGTCCTTTTTTGGCTATACATACATTTTCACAAAGAAACTGCCCAAGACTAACGATTGTAGATGTCTCTTCACAACAATTGTAATGCAGAAAATACCAATTCAAATTGAATGGATTCAAAATGATGTTACTGCACGAATAGGGATTATAAATTTTACCTTTTTCATCCAGTAAATAATATTTAAGGATTTGAAAAATCTGTTTTAAATTGTCAAGTTGCAAATAGTTAGTTACCAAGATTTGATTATGGGTTATTAAATCGGAAAATAAATCAAAATTATAAATTGGAAAGCCTGTTCCTAAGGGGCCCAACGGATTCCTAATTGGAATTAGGGGGTCCTCTTTGATTGATTCTTTTATCACATTGGGAGATTTTACATCGTTGAATGGGCCTGTTCGAGAACAATTGGATGATGACAAAATTATCAAAGATTGAGATTCCTTATTTCGATTCAATAACGTATGAATAGTTCCTTGATTTGGATTAAGGGATTCTTGAATCCTTGCCTTGGAATAGGAATAAATGGAAGAAAACGGATTGACATTAGCGCGATCTGCTCCATTCTCAGAGATTAATCCTGAACCCGACAGATCATTTCTTTTTCCGGTATACAAAATAGGTGACTTCGCTAAGTCGATTCTTAGAAAATCTCTAATTAAACCATTTGTCCTTATTTCAACAAAGGAAGCACAGGCCTTTTCGATCTTTTTGTCTTGGTCCCAATTCAACACTAAACAAGTCCGAACTAATTGAATACTTGTGTCCCAAATTTCAAGAATTGGGTCGTAATAAAGGATATAGTTGACAACTCGAAGTTGTAGATTGTCGCTTTCTTGCAAGAGATCCGGTGGGAAAAGTCTTCCTAAATTTATACCATCCGTTTTTTTATATGGGACTACAGGTTGAACCAAAACAAAATATTTTTTTTCATACCTGGAAAGTTTCATTCGTTGGATATAGAGCCAATTTTTCAATTTTTTGTATTCTTTGGAATTTTGTTTTCCCCCTCCTGGTGGTATCAATCGGAATGCCTTGTTTGTCTTTCCAGGAAAATGGATATCTCCAGAAAAGATTATTAGTTTAATTTTTTCTGCTTTTTTCTTCACTCGGACCAATCCACCTACCCGACTTCTTCTATTTAAAGTGATTTGTGTATCTATCCCAATAATACTATTGTGCCGTACCATTATGGAACAAGATTCGGCCAAAATGTGGACTTCCACGGGAATAAAAAAAAACGGATTTACTTCCTTTTGGTATTTTGGCCAAAATACCTTGACTCCTCGATACTCAATCAACTCCTCTTCATTAACGATTGAATTCAGTTCTCTAGTCTCATATTTAGTAAGTCCCGAGCTCTTTCTTATATATCGAGGATCGTCGAAATAAGCAAGAATACTATTTCTACGGAGAATACCATTTCGGGGGATTTCAATTGAGATACCTGAAGAAGGTATTAATTGGTTCTCGCCCTCTTGAATCGATTCGAGTGGGATGATGACTCTATTTCTTCGCCTCTTTGCCAATAAATCCGAATTCCCCTCGAGAACGGCCGGATTTCTGAGATTACAACGACCGGTACATGTCATTCGATTAAGTTCTGAATAATCAGGAATCCTATCTCCTTTTTGATTTTTACCAGAAAAATACGAACTAAAAAATTTGTGTCTCACTTGATTATTAGTTACTGAGGGGTTAGAAATATATCTTCGCTTAACAGAAAGAGAATAAGCGTTCATTTGATCTTGATCCTTGTGGATCGAACAGGGACCTGGACTGGATCTCCAGGGCTCCCCTAATAATATCCATAAATGACTTGTTTTTGGTAAGAGATGAATATTACCATATGTAAATTCAGGTGCATGGTACACATCGGTATTCCAGTGCATTTCGCCTTCTGAGTCAGAATAAATATGTTTTCGAACCTTCTCTTTCAAATTCAAAGTGGATGTTCTCGCGCGAATCTCAGCAATGACTTGTTCTGATTCTACATATTGATCGTTTTGAACTAAAAGAAAACTTTTGGGCGGAATACACACATTGTGTATAATATCTTCACTTTCAATAGTTACATACAAGTCTCTAGAACATAGAAAAGCAGGATGTCCATGACGTGTACGTGTCGGATGAACCAAATCCTCATTGAATTTTATTTTTCCATTAGAAGGGGCTCGGACATGTTCTGCAGTACCCCCTGTGAATACTCCGCCGGTATGAAAAGTTCTTAATGTTAATTGAGTACCTGGTTCTCCAATAGATTGACCTGCAATAATACCTACAGCTTCTCCCAATTCGACCAGGTCGTCGTGAGCTGGACTTCGGCCATAGCATAGTTGACAAATCCAAGATGTACTCCTACAAGTAAAGGGGGTTCGAATAGAGATTGGTTGTGCTCTAAAAGTTATGAATCTATTAACAAGTCCAACCCCAATATCTTGATTTCTAGTAGCAATGCATCGCGAACCTATATATATATGATCCGCTAATACACGCCCAATTAATGTTTGGATAAAAATCCTGTCGGTCATCATTCCATTTCGAGGACTTACAGAAATACCTCGGACGGTGCCACAATCTGTTCGACGTACAACAATGTGTTGAACTACTTCAACAAGCCTGCGCGTGAGGTATCCTGCATCTGATGTTCGGATAGCGGTATCCACAACTCCTTTACGGGCTCCGTAGCAAGAAATAATATATTCTGTTAAAGAGAGTCCTTCGCGTAAATTGCTTTGAATGGGTAAATCAATCATTTGACCTTGGGGATCCGACATTAATCCTCTCATACCTACTAATTGATGTACCTGAGATGCATTTCCTCTGGCTCCCGAAAAAGACATTATATGGACTGGATTAAAAGGATCGGTCATCCGAAAATTAGGATTCATTTCTTGTCGCAAATATTCACTTGTGGCATACCAGATCTCGATCGATTGACGTAATTTTTCTACCGCGTGTACATTCCCATAATGATGGTGTTTTTCCAAAATAAAACTTTGTTGTTCAGCGTCTTGAACTAGCCATCTTTTAGAAGGTATTGTTAAAAGATCATCAATTCCTAATGAAATGGATGCGGCGGTAGCTTGTCGGAAACCCAGAGTCTTTACTTGATCCAGGATATGTGATGTATATCCGATTCCATAGTGATCAATAAATCGACTAATAAGTCGTTTCATGGCAGTTCCGTCTATCACTTTATTGTGAAAGACCTGAGTGGGCCGTTCTGCCATCAGTACCTCCATATTGCGCTGAGTAGAATTTGACAATGGGTTTGAGTCAGTGATTGGACAACTTCCTTTTCTAGATCTTGATTCACGTAGAAATTCCGCAATTTTATAGTCCTAGTTAACTCGGCGAGACTCGAATTCCCGCTGGTAGCATAGAATTACAACAGCCCTGCCAAAACCCCTGTATGGCTTCTTCTATTTCTCGATAAAGAGAAATATGCCCAAGAGTGGTTCGAATATATATATAAAGAATTTCTTTTTTTATACTTTTTACTATTAGATAGTGTCCATAAATCTCATAATAGGTCCCCAAAGCTTCATAGTGAATTTCAATGGGAGCTTCTCTTGCAGCAATAACGCGTTGATCTAGTCGCCACCGCAGCCACAAAGGACTACCTAAATTGATTCGTTTTTGCCGAAAAGCTCCAATTGCATCATAGGCGTTACAAAAAAACGGTTCTTTTTTTTTTGTATACTTATAGTTATTATCTTCATTTTGATAGTTTCTACCATTACACGGATTATACCTATTTACACAAATACCCCGACGATTTCCACTCGTTAAGACATAGAGTCCACTAAGCATATCTTGAGTTGGTGCAGAAATGGGATCTCCAATAGTTGGAGACAAAAGATTCATATGAGAAAACATAAGTAAACGTGCCTCTGCTTGAGCCTCCAAAGATAAAGGCACATGAACAGCCATTTGATCCCCGTCAAAGTCCGCATTGAAGCCCTTACAAACTAATGGGTGTAAACAAATAGCGCGCCCTTCTACTAAAATGGGGAGGAATGCCTGTATGCCTAATCTATGCAGAGTAGGCGCTCTATTCAGCAATACAGGATGGTCATCCAGAATTTCTTGAAGTATTTCCCATACAATCGGTTTTTTTTTACGAATTTGACTCTTAGCAACTCCGATGTTCGAAGCAAGATGTTTTCTAATTAGGTCACGAATTACAAATGCCTGGAAAAGTTCTATTGCTATTTCGCGAGGCAATCCACATCGATGTAATGAAAGTGAAGGGCCCACGACAATCACTGACCGCCCTGAATAATCGACGCGTTTACCAAGCAGAGTCTCGCGAACTCTTCCTTCTTTGCCTTCAATTACATCTGAAAGCGACTTGTAAACTCTGTTATGATCATCCCTCATTGGTTGTCCGCAGATTCCATTATCAAGAAGTGCATCCACTGCTTCTTGTAGCAATTTTTCCTGAGATATTATTAATTCTTCTGGCGTAGCTATACTTGTTGTTAATAGATCTGTAAGAGTATTATTCCGATAGATAATTCTTCTATAGATTTCATTAATATCCGAGGTCACCAGTTTATCCTCATCTATATGATAAATTGGTCTCAACTCAGGAGGAAGAACTGGTAATAGACACAAAACCATCC